TATTCGTATAAATGACAAAATGGAGAACTTTTTCCGATGTTTCAAAAAACTCCATTTCATTTTTTTCTGATGATATTTTTGAAAAATGAACTTCATTAATTGATTCAAAACATCTCTTCCTCGATAAGATCTGTCGATACTTTCAAAGTGAAAATAAAGAAAACGCAAGTAAAAGAAAGAATCACTTGATTTCCTTTTTCTGGGCGGCAAATATAATTAATTATATTGAATTATATTATAATATATTAATTTTTCTTTTTTAAATTTCATTATATATATTTTTTCTATCGATCAGATATCATGTGAACCGAACCCTTTCTATACTAAAAGAATCTTACTCTAAATTTTAGTATCTAATAGTTTAATTTTTTTATAAACAAGTTCATTGAAGAAGTTCTATTCGCTCAATAAAATTCCCTCTCTTTTTTGTTTGTCCACTACTCTACTTTATATGTTATATGCAATAAAAAAATATTATACGTCATAAAGGTTCTAATAAAAAGTCGGAAAAAATCTAAACTAAGAGTAGTATTCTTTGACGAACAGGATCAATAGGCGTTATTATATTAATATTTCGGAAAATATTTCGACACAAATAAGAAGGACTCTAGGAAGACAAATAATCCCTCCTAGAATCCAGTTTTTCCAAGTTCTATTTATACTGTGCTTAAGATTCTCCGCTTATTTATTTATCTTATGTTTAGTATCTAGTGGAATTTTCTTATATTAAAATAGAAAAACTATTAATTGAATATATTTATATTCTATAAGATTGAAATCCAAAAACAGTGACATAATTGTAGCGCTCCGATTTATTGGAGTTGAAAAAAAAAAAGAAACAAAGAATAGGTAAAGTAAAATAGTCTTCTTCACAATATACATACTATGACCGACTAGTACTGCGGTAAATTCTCTAAATATGGTAGAAAAAAAATAGAAACAAGCAAAGGGCTTTTAAGAATTTTTTGATTATACAGAATTACATAATTATCAACAAAAATTTAGTTATTTTTACAAACTTAATATGTTGATAAATCCGCGGACCTAGAAATTCATTTCAGACAATTGAACCTTCTCAAACTGTTTCTTTTTAAGAACCAAAAAGATTTGTGCCAAAATAACAGATGCAAAGAAAAACAAGAGACCTTGGACACGTAACGGGTCTTGAAGTACTATTTCCGCATCCCCCTGACCAAATCCACCCACATTGGGATTACTCGTTAATGGTTGATCAAGTTTGATAGATTCACCCTCTGAAACAAGAAGTTCTGGTCCTGGAGGTATAATATCAATCACTTCGCGGCCATCCGATGCATCCACTATAGTTATTTCATATCCCCCTTTTTCTTTTCGTATGATTTTGTTTACTATACCCGCTGCTGTAGCATTATAAACATTATTATTACTCTTGCTCCCGTCGGGATAAATCTGCCCCCTTCCCCTGTTCCCGCCTACATATATGGGATATTTTAAGAAGTGAGCATCTTTCTTAGTAGCGGGATCGGGAGAAAGAATAGGAAAGGTGATTTCATTATATTTCTGACCAGGAACAGGGCCTACCACAAGAATATTTTTTTTAGTGGGACGATAACTTTGAAAAGACAGATTACCTATCTTTTCTTTAATTTCAGGCGAAATACGATCGGGGGGAGCCAATTCAAACCCCTCCGGTAAAATAAGAACAGCCCCCACATTCAAAGCCCCTTTTTTACCATTAGCAAGAACTTGTTTCACTTGCATATCATAAGGAATTCGAACAACTGCTTCAAATACAGTATCAGGAAGTACCGCTTGTGGAACCTCGATATCCACGGGCTTATTAGCTAAATGGCAATTGGCACATACAATACGGCCAGTTGCTTCTCGCGGATTTTCATAACCCTGCTGTGCAAAAATGGGATATGCATTTGAAATGGGTGCTCGAGTTATTATATATATCATGAGCGATACGGAAATGGATCGAGTAATCTCTTCCTTTATCCAAGAAAAGGCATTTCTAGTTTGCATGGTCCAATCATTGATCCTGAAAAGTTCTACAATAAAATTAGGTCGGTCACTGGTATAGTTCCCTATCCATGATTCTGCTATTTACTGAAATAATTTTACTGGAATATAGGAGGAATTCCCCGGATGGGTAGAAAGAAAAAGAAAAAAATAAGTCAATTTTGGAATGTTTAGCTTTTGTACAAAATAACAAACTTTATAATTGGATCAGTTGATCATTTTTTCAGTCATTCATTGAATGATAAATCACTACAAGTGACGGAGATACGCGATTTAAATAACGGAAAATCCAATATTTTAAAATAGTATCTAGAATGACTGGAAAGGTGGAAACAAGACCGGATATAATTTGATCATTATGAGCAAATCCAAAATCTTTATAGACAAAACCAATCATTAGTTCCCAACCATGGGTCGAATGGAATCCTATACATAAATCAGTTAATAAAAGAATAGAAAAAGCTTTTATTGTGTCGCTTAAGTTATATAGGAATTCTTGAACCCAAGAGTTAAGAATAATAAGTTCTTGATTACCTAGAATAGAATAACCACTTAAAATAACGAAACAGATTATATTTGTCGAGAAGTGCAAAATCGTATGGATACGATCTTCGTTGTGCGTCTTGATCAATTGAATCGTTTCGTTGTAGATTCCGATACGAAGGTTTTGTAGACGTGTTTCCGGGTATTCTTTTATCATTTCATCCAAGAGTAAGAGTTCTTCTAATTCTATGAATTTTTGTAGAATACTCTTTTCTTGAATATCATTCAAGAAAATTTCGGATTGCCTAGTATTCGACCAATGAGTAACCCAAGATTCCATATTTTTCTTAAATGAGAAAGAGATCCACCAGGGCAAAAAGACTATAGATGTAAGATATAGAAGGGGAATGAATGCTTTCTTTTTTGCCATTTTTCGTCTTTAATGAACTCAGCTTCACCTCATTCGTCAACTCTATATGATAAGAATATTTCTATCAAGCATAAGTTCTATTACAAGTCATAGAGCCTATAAATCTATTCTCACGTTTTTTTTTATTTGCAATTCAGGAGTTAGTTCTTGAATTTAGAAAGAATACACAAATAGAATAAGAAAGAGAAAGAGAAAGAGTCTACTTCCAATTCGAATGAAGAAAAAAATATTGTTTCCAAAGATATCAATTGCTAAAATTCGAAGCAATTGCCCCTTTCGATGAATGCATGAAAGAGCACTTCAAGTAATGAATATTAGTCGGATTTCGAAACGAAAGAACGCCCTTTCTATCAAAATACAAAATATAAAATATTTCGAAAACAAAATTCTTGAATTTTTCCGTTTTTTTTTTTAAGTTTAAGAAAGCATTCATTTTTCAGTTAATTTTTTTTTTCAAAATACTTCAATTGGTACACGCAAGAAATAGGCCAATTCCGCCGCTTTTTGTTCAATTTCTCGTGGAGTCAAATTCTCGTCAGTACGAGTCAAGGGAATGACCCCCTGTCCTCTGATTTCCATATAAAGGACACGACGAGTATAAATACCCTCTTTAACTTCTATTCTGATGGACTGAATGTCTTTCATAAGGAATCGGAGAAAGATACGACGATTTTTTCCAGGAAATCCCCAACGAAAAATACACACTATTTCCTCTTTTCTATCGAATCGATCATAACCACTACCTACATTCCACGAAATTGTACACCACAAATAGGAGCTAATAAAGAGACCAGCGATTCCATAGAAAGACATCACGATCCCTTGTGGAAAAAAAAGAATTTGCTGCGACGGAAATAAAGATAGCAAATTCCTACCAAGATAACTCGAAGTTCCAACCAATAAGAACCCTAATGAACCTAAAAAAAGGATAAAGGCCCAGCAGAAATTACTTGTTTTTCGAGACCCCTTTATAAGTTCTATCCATACACGTTCTGATCGCCAACCCATATTAGATCCAGTTGTATTTTATTGGAATTGGAAAAATAACCCAACCAAATAAATTTGACTTTACTTTTCCTTGTTTCCGAAGTAACTCTCATCAACTAGCACTATTCTGATGTAAACCTTTAGGAGTAATTCATCGAATTGCTTCTAGATCTAAAAAAAAAATAGATGAAATTTGTCCCTACTGCACGTATCTAAAAAATCTTGTTTTTTTGAACATGAAGAAATAAAGAAGCCATTGCAATTGCCGGAAATACTAGGCCCACTAAAGGCACAAAAATAGAGGGTAAGTTGCTGAGAGTTGTCATAGAATGGGTACCTCGATTTAATATTTGTACCTGTTATTTTTTTTATTTTTTTATTGATAAAATTTTCTAATCACTAGAATTCATATATACTTATACTAAGTATATCTAAGTGAGTATGAGTATATATATAAAATAATGAGTATAGAATAATAATTAAGTATAAAAATAAAAAAAAATGGAAATTCCAATTAATAAAAAAGAATATAAAATAAAATTCTAATAACTAATAAATAGATAATATAAAAAAAAAGAAATTTTTTTTAATAATTTAAAACTCTACTTGATTAAATTTTGAGTCAAAGGAAAGAAAGCATGAAGCTGAAATAACTCACTAAGAACGCCCTTTAAAAGATTACGAGGTACGATTGAATCAAATAAGCCCTTGTGGAATAAATATTCAGCCGCTTGTGAACCGTCAGGTATTGTCTTATTCAATGTTTGCTCAATTACTCTTTTACCCGCAAATGCAATGTAAGTGTTGGGTTCGGCAATAATGATATCTCCCAACATACCAAAACTAGCTGTCACCCCACCAGTAGTAGGAGATGTAAGGATCGAGACATAGAATAACTTTTTATTTGCTTGATAATCATATAAAGCGGAAGATATTTTAGCCATTTGCATCAAGCTCAAACTTCCTTCTTGCATACGTGCTCCTCCAGAAGCACATACTAGGATCAGAGGTAAAAATTGATTGATAGCATATTCGATCAAACGGGTGATTTTCTCACCTACTACGGATCCCATACTACCCCCCATAAACTGAAAAT